CTTTAGATAATTGATTTATATTAACCTTTTGCGATTGAAACCATACGGAAAAATAACATTGCCATAAATTAACAAAATAATATTTCCATTTATTCATCAGAAGCGGCGTATCCTTTGTTGCAAGAATGTATTTTCCATGATATCTAACATAATGTAGGAAAGGATCTTTGAGCAACCCTAAGATCGCCGGAAAATTATTAACAAATACTTTTAAAAAATGTTGTATTTTTCCATAGAAGAAAATTCGCTCAAAAAAGACTTCATAAGATGTCGATCGTAAATGCGAAGACTGCTTGCGTAGAAAAAAAAAGATGGATTCGTATTCACATACATGAGAATTATATAAGAACAAAAAAAATCTTGGGTTCAAAATTGATTTTTTTTTACTATCAAAATTCTTCCAATTGCAATATTCGTATAGAAAGAACCGAAAAAAATGCAAAGAAGAGGCATCTTTGACCCGGTAACGTAGGGTTTGAACCAAGATTTCTAGATGGATGGGGTAAGGTATTAGTACATCTAATACATAATTAAAATGTGAGAGTTTGTCTTCTAAAAATGGAAATATTGAATGAATTGATTGTAAATTGTAAGATTTTTTCAAATTTTTTCCTTCGAAAGAGGATCCCAACCTTAGGGAAAATGGAATTTCTACAATCACTGCAAATAAAACAGATATTATTTGATAATAGAAAAGATTGGTATGCCCCAGATTTTTGTTCAAATCCTTGGTGGGAATAATCAAACGATTCTGTTCGTACATTCGCAAAATTAAGCGTTTCACAATTAGTGAACTATATTTTTTTTCAAAATCCGCATTTTCCAATAAAATAGAGCAATTTCTAGTTAATCTATTTAAACCGTGATCATAAGCAAGTACATAAATATACTCCCGAAAAAAAAGTGGATATAGAAAACTCTGTTGCCGAGCCCCATCGAACTCTAAATATCCTTGAAATTTCTCCATTTGGATTGAAATTCGATTTGAACTAAAAGTAAAGTCTTTATTTTCTTGAGTTCTGAAATGACACATAGTGCGATACAGTCAAAATAAGGTATTAGATTACGAAAGCAATAGATACCTCATAAACAGGTAGACTGCTAACCGGATTCTCTATCTTTAATAGGTTTCTGTTCGTTATATTATAGAATAACAAAACAAGATGATTAGAAATCCTTTATTTTTTTAACCCAATCGCTCTTTTGATTTTGGAAATATATATATATATTTTTTATCAATATACTGCTTCTTTTACACATCCATCTCCAACCTAACCCAAACGGACTAGGGAAAAAATAATTAGGACTCACGAAAAAATTGATAATAACACGCAAGAAAAAAATGCCTTCCAATACCCGTATTAGGCACTAATCCATTTTTAACATTTAATTAGATCGGGTAATTTTTCAAATTACGAATGGAAGCTCGTTTCTTTTTTTTTTTCTTGGAATCAGGAAAACTGGTTTTTTTAGCCATCCATTTATATTTATTCACTCGACCCAAATTGGAATTCTTTTTTTTTTTTTTTCGACACCGAAAACAAGGTTGTACCGATCAGAAAAGAAAAAAAAAAATGTTATCTGAATTCTCCCTTGATACGACATGCTATTTTTTCCGTTCATTCCTTTCAGGATCAGTCGTGGTCTTACAAACTCTACCGCGGATCTGGACGAATCCTTTTCTTCATACAAATGTGTAAAAGATGCTAGTCGCACTTAAAAGCCGAGTACTCTACCGTTGAGTTAGCAACCCCCCCCAAAAAAAAAAAAAAGAAAGTACTGCAAATATGTAGATACAACCAGAATAAAGAAAAAAAAAAAAAAAAAAAAGAAAAATCCAGTCATGTGTGCGTCAGGGATAAATAGATCCGTTTCTCTATGAGAGAATTATATTTGGTCGATACACTGTTGTCAATATGATTGTTAATTTTTAATATAGCGAAAAGAATAGAAAAAATAAATAAAAAGTTTAACCCCGTGGTTTGTTAGTTCATACAATGAATGAAAACTAAGCCGAGTAGGATAATCTCAAATCTTTATATATATATATATACTTTTTTAGACCGATTTTTTATGACCTTTCATTATTCATATAATAATATATATATTTAGAAAGTAATATATTAATATATATATTATGATTCATAATTAATATATTTTTTTATATACAGTATTATTTTCTATACAATAAAATTTTGTATTTATACAAAATTTTATTGTATAGATCCGAAATTTTTTTAATAAATTTGTTTATTATTATAAAACATGGTAATTGTTAGCAGGGTATTTTTGAGTTTTCGTACCTTTAGGAAGAATACTAATAATAAATGGAAATTCTAATAAATCAAAATAAATATGATGGAAACGAAAGAGGAGGAAAGAAAAGAGTAGATAAAATTTGATACCAAGCTATATATGAGTCTTTCACATCCTCTTTTTTATATTTCATTAATTCAATTTCGTTTTATTAAGACTTAATTCCGTAAAAATCCCTGCCTTCTTTGAAATATCATGAACTGTTCTTGTTGGTTGAGCGCCCTTTTTAAGGAAATCGAGAATAGCAGGAAGATTTAAATAAGTTTGATTAGTTATCGGATCATAAAAACCCACCTTCCGAAGATCTCTTCCTTCTCTTCGGGATCGAACATCAATTGCAACGATTCGATAAACGGCTCATTGGGATAGATGTATATGAATAATACCCCCCCCCGAGAAACGTATAAGAGGCTTTGGCCTCGTACGGCTCGAGAAAAAAATGCAATGAGTAGAAGTTAACGCTCTTTATAAAATTCAAATATTAAATAGATTAATAAAAACATTAAATAAATTAGCCAGTATTGAAACCCTAACTATTTTTTTCATAAAAAGCGTTCTGAACATTCGTACTCTCGTAACTCAAGTTAAATAACTCTCAAATCTCTCAACAGAGAATCCTTAAGTACTCTTTTTATTGAGTAGTCTCTAACCCTTTTTTTGTTTGTCTCATTTTTTCGAATCAATTTTGATTCTTCATTCTGATCTAGTTGTTCAAACAATTGAAAATGGGATTTCCTTGTTTCAGGATTCTTTATCCTTACTTTGAATCTTTGGGTTTAGACATGACTTCGGTGATCTTGAATCGTTTTATTAAAAAAGAGCAGCAACAAGCCCCTTATTTTGTTTCTGATTTCTTTTCTTTCTATCAAAGAATCATACAAACGCTTGATTCACGCATGATATACTTTTGATTCAAGTAATTTTACAATTTTAAGAAAATTTCCTTTTCCATTGTAAAATTACTTGAAAGGGCTTTTTTTTCAATATAAAAAGACTTACGAAGTTGTTCCAACTTATTGATTCGCACTAACCCTAGATCCTTACTCCTGCGAAAGGAATAAAAACTTTCTATTCTCCTCGAGCTCCATCCTGTACTCTTTTTTATATTAAAAAAGGTGTAGGACTCTAGTAAAATAGAACACAAAATGTCGAGCCAAGAGCACCTATATTCCTAATATAAAAGGCGGCGGATCAAAACATCCACAGCAGATCATGTCCTTCAAGTCGCACGTTGCTTTCTACCACATCGTTTTAAACGAAGTTTTACCATAACATTCCTCTAGTTTGTGTAATTGATTCAATTATGGAATCATGAATAGTCATAGTTCAGTCAGTATATAGTAATCTATACTTTTTCTTTCTCTATGAATGGAATAGTGAATCTACGCGTAAAAGGTTCAGTCAGAATTCAAATGAATTCCATATTACATTGTATATATGTCAAATCTAAATTTGAATAGAAATCTATATTTATATATATATATATAAATATAGATTTTTTTATTCAAACTCGTAGAATCTACGGTTCTACCTTACTTACCTACATCACACACAACTAAAAAAAGCAAATAGATTTTTTGTAATTTCGGTTGAAATAATGAAAAAGAAGTTAATTCTTCTTTTCATTTCAATATTTTATTCTTAAAAAATATTCGATTTTTAAACAGAAAGAGAAAGATGGTGTACAAAGGCAATAGAAGATTGATTCCGTAATGACTGGACTCTGGGACGGAAGGATTCGAACCTCCGAATAGCGGGACCAAAACCCGTTGCCTTACCGCTTGGCTACGCCCCATTTTTCTTTTTATTCAAGACTACTAAAAGAGTAATATTGCTATTGGTTGTTCGTCAATTCAATTTCAGCCCAAATGAAATATAGATTACATTGGTGCTATAGTTTTGACACTTGTAGATAGCAAATCAAACTTACTTTATTGATCATTACATAGAATTCAATTAAGATATTGTATGAAAATATTATTTCTTTAATTCTCATAAGAGAATGAAAGGATTTTTGATTGAGTAACTTCAACAAAGTCTTTTTAGACTATCTTTCTTTATTTATTTTTTTCCTTATATAAAAAATATATTAATAACTCAATCAAAATGAAATTATCCACAAGAACACCAATTTTTGTTATGCTTAATATATTTAATTTGATCTGTATTTGTTTGAATTCGGCCCTTTTTTCAAGCACTTTTTTAGTCGCCAAATTGCCGGAGGCCTACGCCTTTTTGAATCCAATCGTAGATGTTATGCCCGTAATACCTCTTTTCTTTCTTCTCTTAGCCTTTGTTTGGCAAGCAGCTGTAAGTTTTCGATGAAATTCTTAATACTGTCTTAGAAAAATTCACGATTTTGATTCTTCCAACAATGCAAAAGATCAAAAAATCTTGACGTAGGAACGAACTCTCAATTCAAACATTGAATTTTTTTGGTAGCCATACTAAATCTGGATCATTTGATTTCCTCAGTTTTATCCTCTTTTCTCTAAATGAAAGAACTTAATTAGATTCGAGTTCACTCAAAAAAAAAAATATCTGGATATTTAGTATAAAAATAGAGAATCTATTCTCTTTTTTTTTTCAAAAAAAAAAGTAAGATCTTGGAGATTGTGTAATGCTTACTCTCAAACTTTTTGTATACACTGTAGTTATATTCTTTGTTTCTCTCTTCATATTTGGATTCCTATCTAATGATCCAGGGCGTAATCCGGGACGTGAAGAATAAAAAAGAAAGGTTTTTGATTTTTGATTACTTTAGTTAATTAGTGTAAAAGTTAATTAGTGTAAATGTGCGAATTTTTTTAGGATTTTATCTATTTCACATCATAAAAAAGCGGAAGGGAAAGAGAGGGATTCGAACCCTCGGTACGATTAACTCGTACAATGGATTAGCAATCCAACGCTTTAGTCCACTCAGCCATCTCTCCTAATCGAAAAGGGATACTTAATTAGGTTCCATTAGACAAAACAAAGGCTTCAAAAAAAACCTTCTCCACTTTATTCTTAAAAAACTTTTTTTTTTTTTTTTATAGAGTATTCTTTATAATACTTTAATTATATATATATATTTTCATTTTCTATATTTTATTATATATATATTATATAATTTCTTTGTTTATTATATAAATAATATATATCATATATTTATATATAAATAAGATATATATATATATTACTATTATATAACTTTTTTTATAGAACTTTCTCAGTAATTCTATTTACATAAAAAATGTAGATAAAGATTAGATAAAGAAAAGGCTCGAACTCGAAAGAGAAATAAATAAAATCACAAAAATAGAAATTTTAGAGAATCCTTTTTTATTTTGTCTTGTCCAAACACAAATAAAAGATCTTTTTTTTTTTATAGCCTGGCCTGGTCAGTCCCCAGCCGGGCCTTTTTTTGTTAAAGTTAAAAAGACCCATCCGATGGATTTTTATTTCAAAAAGGATCTCAAATAAAAAAAGGGAATCCTGCTTTGACTAATTTTATTAAGTCTACGCTAGAATTTTCTAATTTTTTTTTTCAGATTTTTTTCTCCCGGTTACTTTGTTCGACAAAAGGTCAATTTATATACAATAATTGCATTGTAGCGGGTATAGTTTAGTGGTAAAAGTGTGATTCGTTCCTTTAACCCCTTTAATAGTTAAAGGGTCTCTCGGTTTGATTAATCTTCCGATCAAAAACTTTATTTCTTAAAAGGATTTAGTCCTTTACCTTTCAATGAAAAATTCAAGGAAGATTATAGATTCTCGTAATTTGTATCCAAAGACTCTAATTAATTGTCAATTTGGATTCTGAAATTCCGAAACATAATTTTTGAATTGGATGACTATTTACAATTCAATAAGTATAACAAGAGGATCCATGGATAAAGCCAGAAAAGTTTCTTTCTAATCGTAACTAAATCTTCAATTCTTTTTTTTTTTTATAGAAAAAATTGAAGCAAAATAGCTATTAAACGAGAACTTTGGTTTACTAAAGACATCGACATATTATATTGTTTTAGCTCGGTGGAAACAAAATACTTTTCCTAAGGATTCCGTTAAATAGAAATAAAGAACGAAGTAACTAGAAAGATTGTTTGAGTTGGCCTTTTCGATCTTCTAGAAGGATCATCTATAAAGCAAAATTTTCTGTGAAAGTATCCCCACGGAAAAAAGCTAACATAGATGTTATGAGTCAAATTTAGATTTCGTTCCCATCTTATTTTATTTGGGAATTTCGCCATCCATCATAAAGGAGCCGAATGAAACCAAAGTTTCATGTTCGGTTTTGAATTAGAGACGTTAAAAATATAAAACTGATCAATCGACGTCGACTAAAACCCTTAGCCTTCCAAGCTAACGATGCGGGTTCGATTCCCGCTACCCGCTCTAAATTGCCCCCCTTTTTAGTAGAGACAATTTTCTCTATTAGAATTGTCTAATAGCAATTGTGTATTGAAGTGAATTCACTTCAATACACAATTGCTAAAAAGATTTCGCACATTTAACAATTGGGAAGTTAAAAAAAGCGAAAAGCGTCCATTGTCTAATGGATAGGACATAGGTCTTCTAAACCTTTGGTATAGGTTCAAATCCTATTGGACGCAATATCAATATAGATATAAATATATTGATATTTATCTATTATTTCCATTTCTATATATTATCTATATATTATATAGAATATATTTCTATTCTATTTAGAAAAAAGATAAGAAATAAATAGAATTAAGAAAGAAATAGAATTAAGAAAGAAATTCTGAATGCTTTAAGATTTAATATTAAACAGATACAGATAGTAGTTATATACTTCTTTCTATTATATATATACTTAACTCAATATACTTCTATTTTTTATAACTTCTCCTGAAGTAGAAAACGTTCCAGTTGCTCTTGAATACCTTCTTTCAAAAAGCTTTCTGCTTCAGCAGTTAATGTCTTGGTAGAGGCTATTATTTCTTGGAACTCAGGTTTATTCGTTTTTAAATAAGTGCGTAGCTGAACGAGAAATTTTCTTACTTGTCCAATTTCTAATCCATCCAGATAACCATTTGTTCCGGTATAAATGGTCATTATCTGTTCTTCCACTGTGAGAGGGGCTGATTGGGATTGTTTCAGTAACTCACGCAATCGTTGACCTCTTGCCAATTGATTCTGAGTAGCTTTATCGAGATCAGAAGAAAATTGGGCAAA